TAGTAGTTTGGTGTTTATAAGGGGCTTTATGTAAAATTAATTTTCAGATCTATGGACATGTCTGTCTAAGGAAGGCGAATCCCTAAAGTAAGGGGATACGGGCCTATCAGTATTTTAGGATTATAAGATTTAGTTCATATGTTAGTTAAGCCTTTAATTATTAAATATTACTATTCTTGTTTTTGGGGTTTGGCAAGATATTATTAATAATATTTAATACAGGCTTAAGGGGGGTAAGGGGGGTTTGTGAAAATAAAAAGTGCTCGTGCTCGTGCTCGTGCTCGTGCTCGTGCTCGTGCTCGTGCTCGTGCTCGTGCTCGTGCTCGTGCTCGTGCTCGTGCTCGTGCTCGTGCTCGTGCTCGTGCTCGTGCTCGCGTGCTCGTGCTCGTGCTCGTGCTCGTGCTCGTGCTCGTGCTCGTGCTCGTGCTCGTGCTCGTGCTCGTGCTCGTGCTCGTGCTCGTGCTCGTGCTCGTGCTCGTGCTCGTGCTCATGTCCTGTAACCATTAACTTCATTATTACCTGCGTCATATCGCAGCGAGTAAACCACTGGGTTATGTACTGTAAAGCTTTGAAATTCCTTAGATCATTGATTTTATGTCCTACGCTTCATTAATCCTAAAGCGCCGTTCCTCATTATGAGGGTGGAGGAGGTACATTCGAAGTCCAGCTGGACTGTATGCTCTGGGTCAGGGCCTTTGACGGCCAATGTTGGATCGAGGCATCCCCAAAAATTAAAAATACCAAGGGCATGGCAGAACAGTTATGCCGCGGCATGGGCTGATTAGTCATGAATCCATCGTGATGTCTTATTTAAGAGGGACGTGTGGGCGATCTTAGTGTTATGTGCCTGAGGTAAGAACCAGATGTCGTTTACGACCCAGTGTAGAAACTCTACATGCTATGGGCCCGGGGCGAGAAGGGTAATACGTATTGGGCGGGTTGTTGGTTTCACGGAGGTAGGTAGTTTGTGAGAGTATTTATGGTTGGGGATAGTCATGTTGACTGGGATTAGAGTAACTGAATGGTGTATGCACTATAACGCATTTAATGTCTATGTAATCTGAACATTAGTATGTACTTGCTTGATATCCATGTGGTGAATGGTTTAATGTACGATTATACATGTAATGTATTTATGTTGTATTAAGGTATTTATGGGCGTGCTTAATATTCATGTGGTCAATAATTTAATGTACTGTTGTACATGTAATGTAATTATGTTATATTAAAATATATATATTCTTGCTTAATATTCATGTGGTAAGTAATTTTATGCAAGATTATACATAGGTAAATAATATAATTGCATCATGTGATATTTAAAACTTCAAGAGGTAGTTTAACTAGAATATCAGCTTTGGGTGTTGATGGTGGGGCTTGGGCTTCTCTCTTGAGTCTTTGGGGGAATTTTTTCCCCTTTTCTGGTTTACAAGACCAGTGTAATTAATATACTACATAGACTAATTCTTCATTTTAGTAGGTGATTTTCTATTAGGCTCACTAGTGGTATAAATACAATGATAATTAAGAAGTATAGTACGGATGTTAGTTGACCAATAATTACGTATGGGTGTTCAACTGGTTGTCCCCCAATTCATGTTAGGGTGACAAGAACAGCTGCTAGTAGTCAAAACAGGCATTGGCTGAAGGGGCGAAAGGTTATGCTTCGTTGTTTAGAGGTGTGAAGGAGGGGAATAACTGCTAAAATAAGGATGGAGAGCACTAGTGCTAGGACTCCGCCCAGTTTATTGGGAATTGACCGGAGGATTGCGTATGCAAATAGAAAGTATCATTCTGGTTTAATATGAGGAGGGGTGCTTAGTGGGTTGGCTGGTGTATAGTTATCGGGGTCTCCTAATATGTCAGGGGAGAATAGTACTAGTGTTAATAGGGCTATGACTATCATAAGTAGGCCTAGAATATCTTTGATTGTGTAGTAAGGGTGAAAGGGAATTATATCTGTGTTGGAGGGGATGCCTGTTGGGTTGTTGGAGCCTGTTTCGTGTAAGAATAAGAGGTGGACTATTACTATGGCTGCAATAATGAATGGAAGTAGAAAGTGGAAGGCAAAGAATCGGGTGAGGGTTGCTTTATCTACAGAGAAGCCTCCTCAGATTCATTCTACAAGGTTGGTTCCGATGTATGGGATTGCAGATAACAGGTTGGTAATTACTGTTGCTCCTCAAAATGATATTTGGCCTCATGGGAGTACATAACCCATGAAGGCTGTTGCTATAACAGCAAATAATAGGATAATGCCTACATTTCAAGTTTCTTTATAAAGATAGGATCCATAATAAAGGCCTCGTCCTACATGTAGGTATAGGCAGATGAAAAATATAGAGGCTCCGTTAGCGTGAAGATAGCGTAGGACTCACCCATAGTTTACGTCTCGGCAAATGTGGGTGACAGAATTGAAGGCTGTGGCGGTATCTGATGTATAGTGTATGGCTAAGAATAATCCTGTTAAGATTTGTACTCCCAGGCAGATTCCTAAGAGGGACCCAAAGTTTCATCATGATGAAATGTTTGAGGGAGCTGGTAAATCAATGAATGAGCTGTTAATAATTTTAATTAGGGGGTGGGATTTTCGAATGTTAGTCATTAGTTGTTCTTATAGTTGAAGTACAACGGTGATTTTTCGTGTCACTAGTCGTGGGTTATGTCCATGTAAGAATAATGTTTATTTACATTGTATTTATTTTAAGTATTGTTTTTGTTGTTGGTTTTGTTGGGTTTTCTTCTAAACCATCTCCTATTTATGGTGGTGTTGGATTGATTTTAAGTGGTGGGGTTGGTTGTGGGATTGTTGTAAGTTTTGGGGGTTCTTTTTTGGGTTTAATAGTATTTTTAATTTATTTAGGGGGTATATTGGTGGTTTTTGGGTATACCACGGCTATGGCCACGGAGCAGTATCCTGAGGTATGAGTTTCCAATGTGGTTGTGTTGGGGTCATTTATTGTTGGGTTAATTATGGAATTCTTGTTAGTTATATATGTGTTAGTTGGTGAAGATTTAGAATTGATTTATGAATTTAGCGAGGTTGGAGATTGGGCTATTTATGATACAGGAGGTTCAGGGTTTTTTAGTGAGGAGGCTGTGGGTGTTGCTGCTTTATATAGTTATGGTAATTGATTGGTGGTTGTAACTGGCTGGTCATTGCTCATTGGGGTAGTAATTATTTTAGAAATTACCCGAGGAGATTAAATATGATTGTAGCGGTTGTTATAGTAATTAGGAATGAGAGGAAATAGAATTTAATTAGGCCCTTTTGAGTGGAGATTATAGTTGCAGAGTTTTGTTGGATTTTGGAAATTAATTTGGGTAGCGTTTTTTCTAATCAGATTAAATCTATGAGTATGGTAGCTGATTTTTGGCTGATATAAAAATTTATTAGGGGGTTAATGCGGTGTATGATAGAGGGAAAATATCCTAGTAGTGTTGAAAATTTGAATGTTGGAGACGGGTGCTTGAATTTTAGGTTTTGGGTTGTGTATCCAAGTTCTAAGGCTAGAGTGAATCCGATTAAAGTAACTAATAGGGCGGCAAGTTTTAGATAAGGGGGTATGGTTATTTGGGGTACTGTTGATGGAGTAAGATTATTAGAAATAATAAATCCGGCAAAAATGCTACCAATGAGTAAACGGGTAATGGAATTTATTAGTAGGGGGTTATTTTCGTTGACTAGAATTAGAGAAGGGAATCGTGGTTTTCCAAGTAGTGCGAAGAAAATAATGCGGGTGCTGTATACAGCTGTTAATGAGGTAGCAATTAGGGTAATTAATAGGGCTCAGGCGTTTGTATAAGACGTGTTAGCGGTCTCAATAATAAGGTCTTTTGAGTAAAATCCCGTTAGGAAAGGTATTCCTGTTAGTGCGAGACTTCCGATAATTAGGGCAGTGGTTGTGAAAGGTATTGGTTTAAATAGACCGCCTATTTTTCGAATATCTTGTTCGTCATTTAGACTGTGAATGATGGACCCGGAGCATAGAAATAATATGGCTTTAAAGAATGCATGGGTGCAGATGTGGAGAAATGCTAGATGGGGTTGATTAATTCCGATTGTGACTATTATAAGGCCCAGTTGGCTTGAGGTGGAGAAAGCCACAATTTTTTTAATGTCATTCTGGGTTAGGGCACAGATGGCTGTAAAAAGGGTTGTGATAGCTCCCAGGCATAGTGCTAGTGTTTGGGCAGTTTTGTTATTTTCTATTAGGGGGTAGAATCGAATGAGTAGGAAGATGCCTGCTACTACTATTGTACTAGAGTGCAGTAGGGCTGATACTGGTGTGGGGCCCTCTATGGCAGAGGGAAGTCATGGGTGTAGGCCGAATTGGGCTGATTTTCCTGTTGCGGCTAACAGTAGGCCTATTAGTGGCAGTGTATTGTTTTCTAAATTTAAGGTAAAAATTTGTTGAATTTCTCAGGAGTTTAAGTTAGCTATAAATCATGCTATAGTTAAAATAAAGCCTACGTCTCCAATTCGATTGTATAGAATTGCCTGCAGTGCGGCTGTGTTGGCATCTGCTCGTCCATATCACCAGCCAATAAGTAAGAATGATATAATTCCCACACCTTCTCATCCAATAAATAGTTGGAAGATATTATTAGCGGTTACTAAGATTAGTATAGTAATAAGAAATATAAGTAGATATTTAAAAAATCGGTTGATGTTAGGGTCCGAGTGTATATATCATATTGAAAACTCTATAATAGATCAAGTAATGAATAAAGCAATTGGTATAAATATTATGGAGAAAAAATCTAGTTTGAAGCTAAGAGATAATTTTATTGTTTGGATTGTTATTCAATGTCAGTTTGAAATTACTATTTCTTCCCCGGATTGAATGAATATGATAGTTGGAGGGAGGCTTATTATGAAGGAGTATGAGATTATTATTTTGACATATTCGGGGTAATAATTATAGTTTGAGTGCTTATTGGGGTTGTTTACTAGGGGTAGGATTAGAATAACTAGAGCGAGTAATATTATAGTAGAAAATAGGTTTATAACTTTTATTTGGAGTTGCACCAATTTTTTGGTTCCTAAGACCAACGGATAACTCCTATCCTTTAAAAGTTTGAGAGAGCCGTATTTTTAAACACGGAGGCATGAATTAGCAGTTCTTGCATTCTTTCTCGGTAAATAAGAAATTGTATTTTCTATTTTTAGATTCACAATCTAAAGTTTTTGTTAAACTATATTTACAATATGAAGTTCCTAGAATGATTTGTGGGTTGATAGATAATAGTAATAGTGGTGTTAAGTGAAGCGTTATAAGGGTATTTTCTCGGGTGAAAGAGGGCTTGATATTGTGGATGTGATGGGTATATTTTCCTCGTTGAGTTGTGATTAATATATAGAGGGTATATAGAGCAGTAATAGTAATATTAATTCCTAGGAGAATAATGGATAGGTTTGATCATGAAAATATGGCTATAGTTACAAATAATTCTCCGATTAGATTGATGGATGGTGGGAGGGCCAGATTTGTCAGGCTTGCTAATAATCATCACGCTGCCATTAGGGGAAGAATTATTTGTAGTCCTCGAGCTAAAATTATAGTTCGGCTGTGGGTTCGTTCATAGTTGGAGTTTGCTAAGCAAAATAATATTGAGGAAGTCAATCCATGTGCGATTATTAGTGCTGTTGCTCCTATAAAGCTTCAGGGGCTTTGGATTAAGATTGCTATAATAACAAGTGCCATGTGGCTTACAGAGGAGTAGGCAATTAGTGATTTTAAGTCTGTTTGGCGTAAGCAAATAGAACTGGTTATAATTATACCTCATAAAGATAATATTAAAAAGGGATATGCTATGAAGTTGGTGGTGGGGTTTAGTATTAAGGTGATTCGTAATATACCATATCCTCCTAGCTTTAGTAAAATGGCTGCTAGTACTATGGACCCTGCGATTGGGGCTTCAACGTGGGCTTTGGGTAATCACAGGTGAAGACCGTATAGGGGTATTTTTACTATAAATGCTATTATATATGCTAATCAAAGGGCTGAGTCACTTCATATATGTGGTGAAAAATTAATTCAGTACTGTATTAATAGTATATTTAATGAGCCTGTTGTGGTTTGAGTATAGATTAGTGCAACTAGTAATGGCAGTGATCCGGCTAGTGTATAAAAAAGGAAATAAATTCCAGCGTTTAGTCGCTCTGTTTGTCCTCCTCATCGAGTAATTATAATGAGAGTCGGTACTAATGTGGCTTCAAATAGGATATAAAATATAATTAATTCGGTGGCGGAGAATGTTATGATTAGGAAGATTTGTAATAAAATTATTATGGTAATATAGAGCTTTTTTTGTGTAATTGATTCTTTGGATAGGTGATATTGGCTGGCAATAATTATGAGTGGAAGAAGTCAGGTTGTTAATATTAATAATGGGGTTGATAATGAATCGGAGAAAAATAGTATAGATATGTTTAGGCTGTTATCACAGGGTTGATTTATTAGGGGTAGACATGTTAAACTAATTATTAGGCTATAGACTGTAGAATTAATTCATATTATATTATTTTTTGATATTCATGTGAGTGGAATCAGTATAATTGTAGGGATAATAACTTTTAGCATTGGAGTAGGTTTAGATTCTGTACATGGTCAATCCCGTATGTATTGGATACCGCTACTAGTAGAGAAAGGCCAATAGCTGCTTCGCAAGCTGCGAATACTAGTAAAATAATAGGTATTATGCTAGCCAGGGTTGTGTGGGTGATGAGAATGGTTACAGTGGTTAATACAAACAAAGAGAGTATTAGTCCTTCTAGGCATAAGAGGGAAGATATTAAGTGTGATCGATATATAAGTAAGCCTAGGAGGGATGTAATAAATGCCAGTATAATATTTATGTGTGTTAAGGACATGTTGATAATTATGAAATGTAATCATAGTCTAGTGAGCCGAAATCACTTGTTTTTTTTAAACTAATTATCATATTCAGATCATTCTAACCCCTTTTGTACTCATTCGTAGGCCAGACTGATGATTAATAGGGAGATTAGGGCTAGGGATATAAGTAGTATAACTATTAATTTATTGGTTTGGGAGGCTCATGGTAAGGGCAGTAGTAGTGCGATTTCCAGATCAAATAATAGGAAAGTAATAGCGACTAAAAAAAATTTTATTGAAAAAGGAAGGCGAGCTGATCCCATAGGGTCAAAACCGCATTCATATGGACTTGACTTTTCAGCATATACATTTATTTGGGGAAGTCAAAATGCGATCACCACTAGTAGGGCCGCTAATAGGGCGTTGATAATTAGTGTTACTATAAAGTTTATTACTTTCTCTTGGGTTCTACCAAGTCTAGTTGATTGGAAGTCAGCTGTACTAATTAATACTAAGAAAGTAAGAGCCTCATCAATAAATAGAGACATACAGGAATAATCATACAACATCTACAAAGTGTCAATATCAGGCTGCTGCTTCAAATCCGAAGTGATGGCTAGATGTAAAATGAAAGTTTAGTTGGCGCAGAAAACATACGATTAAGAATGTGGAACCAATAATTACATGGAGTCCATGGAATCCTGTGGCTATAAAGAAAGTGGATCCATAAACTCCATCTGAAATGGTGAAAGGTGTTTCATAATATTCGGAAGCTTGTAGCAGTGTGAAATAAAGCCCTAGGAAGATTGTAATGAATAGTGCCTGTATTATGTGTTTTCGATTACCCTCTATAAGGCTGTGATGGGCTCATGTGATTGATACTCCTGAAGCAAGTAGTACAGATGTGTTTAGAAGGGGTACTTCTATTGGGTTCAAGGGGATAATACCTGCTGGGGGTCAATAACCTCCTAGTTCTGGAGTAGGGGCTAAGCTTGAGTGGTAGAAGGCTCAGAAAAAGCCTGAGAAGAAAAATACTTCTGATACAATAAAAAGAATTATTCCATAACGGAGTCCTTTTTGTACAATTGGTGTATGATGTCCTTGAAATGTACCTTCTCGAACAATATCTCGTCATCATTGATATATGGTTAGTGTATTAGTAATTAATCCGATTGATAACAGAAATATTGAATTGAAGTGGAACCACATTACTAGTCCGGAGGTTAAAAGAAGGGCGGATAGAGCTCCTGTTAAGGGCCAAGGGCTTGGGTTTACTATATGATATGCATGCGTTTGGTGGGTCATTAGGTATTATCATGTAGGTAAAGGCTTACTAGTAGTGTAAAAACATATGCTTGAATCAGGGCAACGGCAAATTCTAGTATTGTTAATAATACGAGAATAATAAATGTAATGAGTGCTGTGGTTATGCTAATGTCTATTAGGGCGAGGGTGGCGCTTCCGATCAGGTGAATTAATAGGTGTCCTGCGGTAATATTTGCTGTAAGTCGTACGGCCAGTGCTATGGGTTGAATAAATAAGCTAATTGTCTCGATAATTACTAGTATGGGGATCAAAGGCAAGGGTGTGCCTTGGGGTAAGAAGTGTGCCAGAGATGCTTTTGTTTTGTGACGGAATCCTAAAATTACAGTGCCGGCTCAAAGGGGAATAGCCATTCCAATGTTTATTGATAGCTGTGTTGTTGGGGTAAATGAGTGGGGTAGTAGACCTAATAGATTTGTTGACCCAATAAATATAATTAATGATATTAATATAAGAGCCCAAGTTTGTCCTTTCTTACTGTGAATGGCCATCATTTGTTTTGTAATTAAGCGAACGAGTCATTGTTGTATAGCAATTAAGCGGTTGTTGATTAGGCGTTTTGTTGATGGAAATAAAATGCTAGGGAATATAACAATAAGAATAACAATAGGCAGGCCTATTATCGTAGGGGTAATGAAAGAGGCAAATAGATTTTCGTTCATTTGGTTTCTCAAGGGGTTGTATGTGCTTGTAATTTAGTTGTTGTGGGCTCTGGATTTGGATAATAATAATGATTAGAGATTTTTAATTGAAATACAATAAATAATGTAATAATTACTGATATAATTGTAATGGTCCAGGTTGATGTGTTTAACTGTGGCATATCATTAAGGGAAGATTTAAGCTTCCAATCTCTAACTTAAAAGGTTAGTGCTATTTAGCTTCTTAACGAAATTATAACATTGATGAAGATCATTTTTCGAAGTGTTTTAATGGTACTATCTCAAGGACAATAGGTATAAAACTATGATTGGAGCCACAAATTTCGGAGCACTGTCCATAGTATAGGCCTGGCCGTGTGGACAGAAGTGTTGTTTGATTTAAGCGTCCTGGGATAGCATCAGTTTTTAGTCCTAAAGAAGGAACGGCTCAGGAGTGTAGCACGTCTTCTGATGAAATTAATATTCGGATCGTCAATTCAGCAGGAAGAACCACCCGGTTATCCACTTCAAGTAGACGAAGTTGACCAGGGCTTAATTCGTGAGTGGGAATTATATAGGAATCAAACATAAGATCTTCATAGTCAGTATACTCATAACTTCAATATCATTGGTGTCCCAAGGTTTTAATTGTTACTAATGGGTTGTTAATCTCGTCTATTATATAAAGGATTCGTAGGGAGGGCAGAGCAATTATAATTAAGATAATAGCTGGTAAAATTGTTCAGATCGTTTCTACTTCTTGTGCATCTATAGTGCTTGTGTGTGTTAGACTGGTTGTTAATATTAGTGAAATAATGTATAATACAAGAGAGCTAATTAAGAATACAATTATTAAGGCATGGTCGTGGAAGCTTAATAATTCTTCTATGATGGGTGATGTTGCGTCTTGGAAGCCTAATTGGAAAGGGTATGCCATAAAGATATATAGGACTTTCACCTATAATTTAACTTTGACAAAGTTATGTAAATTTTACTAATATCTTATTAATTGAGAGAGTCATAGTGGCTATGGTATTGGCTTGAAACCAATTTCTGGGGGTTCGAAACCTTCCTCTCTTAAATCTATAATTACTTATGATTCACATAAGTGGGTTCTTCAAATGTGTGATATGGTGGAGGGCATCCGTGAAGCCACTCAAGATTTGTTGAGGGTAAATCAACGACTAATACTTCTCGTTTTGATGCGAATGCTTCTCATACTATAAATACTATTAGTACTACAGCTGTTAGTGAAATAAATGAGCCTATAGAGGATACTGTATTTCAGGTAGTATAGGCGTCAGGATAATCTGAATAGCGTCGTGGTATCCCAGATAGGCCTAGGAAATGTTGAGGGAAAAAGGTCATGTTAACTCCTACAAATATAACTAAGAAGTGAATTTTTGCTCAGGTGCTATTTATTGTATAACCCGTAAATAAAGGGAATCAGTGAATAAAGCCCGCTATGATAGCAAATACTGCCCCTATTGACAATACGTAGTGGAAGTGTGCTACTACATAATAGGTATCGTGGAGTACAATATCAAGAGAGGAGTTGGCGAGCACAATGCCTGTTAGACCACCCACTGTGAACAGGAAAATAAAGCCTAGAGCTCATAATATTGCGGGGGATCATTTAATATTTCCTCCATGAAGGGTGGCTAATCAGCTGAAAACTTTTACTCCAGTAGGAATAGCAATAATTATAGTGGCTGAAGTAAAATAGGCTCGAGTATCTACGTCTATGCCTACTGTAAATATATGGTGGGCTCACACGATAAAACCTAGAAAACCAATTGATATTATGGCCCATACTATTCCCATATAGCCAAAGGGTTCTTTTTTGCCTGAATAATATGTAACAATGTGGGAGATAATACCGAAACCGGGAAGAATTAAAATATAAACTTCAGGGTGACCAAAGAATCAAAATAGATGTTGATATAGGATTGGGTCTCCTCCTCCAGCAGGATCAAAGAAGGTTGTGTTTAGATTTCGATCGGTTAGTAGTATTGTAATTCCGGCAGCTAGAACTGGGAGTGATAATAGAAGAAGAACAGCTGTGATTAATACAGATCAAACAAACAGTGGTGTTTGATATTGAGACAGGGCAGGGGGTTTTATATTAATAATGGTAGTAATAAAATTAATGGCTCCTAAGATGGATGATACACCTGCCAGGTGTAATGAGAAAATAGTAAGATCAACAGAAGCTCCTGCGTGGGCAAGATTTCCTGCTAAAGGCGGATAGACTGTTCAACCTGTTCCTGCTCCTGCTTCTACCATTGAAGAGGCTAATAATAGTAAAAAAGAGGGGGGTAGGAGTCAAAAGCTCATATTATTTATTCGGGGAAAAGCCATGTCGGGGGCTCCAATTATCAGAGGGACTAATCAATTTCCGAACCCGCCAATTATAATAGGTATTACCATGAAGAAGATTATTACAAATGCATGTGCTGTAACGATTACATTATAAATTTGGTCATCCCCTAATAAGGCCCCTGGTTGACCCAGTTCAGCGCGGATTAAGAGGCTTAGGGCGGTGCCCACCATTCCGGCTCAAGCACCAAATAGGAGATAGAGGGTACCAATATCTTTGTGGTTTGTTGAAAATAATCATCGATTAACGAACATAGGTAAAATGGCCGAGTAGGTATTAGACTGTAAATCTAAAGACAGAGGTGTCAATCCTCTTTTTACCAAGCTCCGTGGTGTAATTACATATTGAATTGCAAATTCAAAGAAGCAGCTTCAATCCTGCCGGGGCTTCTCCCGCCTTTTTTTTCTCGTGGCGGGAGAAGTAGATTGAAGCCAGTTGTTTAGGGTATTTAGCTGTTAACTAATATTTTATGGGTTAAAGTCCCATCAATCTAGTAAGGACTTAGCTTAATTAAAGTGATTGATTTGCGTTCATTAGATGTAGGATAAAGTCTTGCAGTCCTTAATAGCAGGAGTTAGATAACTAATATCTTCTTGGGGCTTTGAAGGCTCCTGGTCTAGATAACCTAAACTCCTAGTCCAGGATTAGTATTATTGGGGATATTGGAAGAATAAGGGTTGAGATGGTAATTAGAGTGGGTAAACATTTTATTTGTTTTGAGTTTTTAAATTGTCAGGTGATTTTTATGTTGTTTGTTGTTGGAAATATTGTAAGTGATGTAACATATGTAATTCGTGTATAAAAATATAAGTTTAGCAGGGCTAGTAGGGCTATAACTGTTGGTATTAGGATATTGCTATTTTTTGTTATTTCTTGAATAATCAGTCATTTTGGTAAGAATCCCGTTAATGGGGGTAAGCCTCCTAGAGATATTATTGTAATTAAAATTATTATAGTAATTAGAGGCAGTTTATTTCATGTATGAGATAGGGATGTTGTTGTGGTTGCTGAGCTTGTTATTAATAACATGAATGTTGTAATTGTTATTGCGATATAAACATAAAGGTTAAGTAGTGTTATGGTTGGATTATATATTAGGATGGAAATTATTCATCCTATATGAGCAATGGATGAATAGGCTATGATTTTTCGTAATTGAGTTTGGTTGAGCCCTCCTCAACCACCGATTGCGATAGATAATAAGGATATACTTATAAGGAGGGTTAAATTTATAAGGGGTATAATCATGTATAGTACTGATAGTGGAGCTAGCTTTTGTCATGTTAATAGAATTATTCCTGATGATAAAGGAATACCTTGAGTTACTTCGGGCACTCAGAAGTGAAATGGTGATAGTCCTAATTTTATTGTAAGGGCTACTGTTATTATGGTGGATGCGGCGGGATTAATTAATTTTATGATGGATCAGTGACCTGTATATAGTAGGTTAATTACTGCGGCTATTATAAGTAGTATTGAGGCTGTTGCTTGTGTGAGGAAATATTTTGTTGCAGCTTCTGTGGATCGTGGGTTATGTTGTTTTGTCAATAGGGGAATAATAGCTAATATATTTATTTCAAAACCTACTCAGACTATAAATCAGTGTGAACTTATTATGACTAATAGGGTTCCTGAGATCATTGTTGTTATAATTAAGGAGAAGATTAGGGGATTGATTAGTACGGGAAGGATAAAAACCAACATTTTCGGGGTATGGGCCCGATAGCTTATTTAGCTGACCTTACTTAGAATCTAGTGTAGTACAGGTAGCACGAAGATTTTTGAATTCTTAAGGGCAGGTTCGATTCCTGTAGTTCTAGAAATAAGGGGATTTAGCCCCTATGCTTTACTCTATCAAAGTAACTCTTTTATCAGACATATTTCTTATGTTTGGGGTGGGATGCTTGCTATAATGATTGGTAATGTTACATGTCATATACACATTACTAAGGTTAGGGGTAGAAAATTTTTTCATAATAAATGTATTAATTGGTCATATCGGAATCGTGGGTATGATGCTCGGATTCATAAAAAAAATATTGTAAGTAAGAGGGCTTTTATTATAAAATTAGTTGTGTATATTTCAGGAAATATTGGATTATTATATGCGCCTAGAAATAAGATAGTTGTGAGGGCATTTATCATAATAATATTAGCATATTCAGCTAAAAAGAAAAGGGCAAAGGGACCTCCGGCGTATTCTACATTAAATCCTGATACTAGTTCTGATTCCCCTTCTGTCAGGTCGAAGGGGGCCCGATTGGTCTCGGCTAAGGTTGAGATAAATCATATTATAGCTAGAGGTCATGAGGGAATAATTAGTCAAATATATTTTTGGGTTATGATTAGTGTGGATAGTGTAAAGGAGCCATTTATAAGTAAGATTGATAAGATGATAATAGCCAGGGTTACTTCATAGGAGATGGTTTGGGCCACTGCTCGTAAGGCGCCAATTAAAGCATACTTAGAATTTGAGGCTCATCCAGATCATAGAATAGCGTATACTGCTAGGCTTGATAGGGCTAATATAAATAGGATGCTTAGGTTTATATTAACTAGTGGATGTGGTATGGGCAGTGGAATTCATATTATTAGGGCAAGGGTTAGTGCCAGGGTAGGTGCAATAATAAACAGGGCGAGGGAGGATGTTAATGGTTGTATAGGTTCTTTAGTGAATAGTTTTACCGCGTCAGCGATTGGTTGGAGTAATCCGTAAGGGCCAACAATATTGGGACCTTTTCGGAGTTGTATATATCCTAATACTTTGCGTTCTAGTAGTGTTAGGAATGCTACGGCTAAGAGAACTGGGACGATTGTAGTTAATAGGTTTACGAAATACATAAAGTTGTTAAAGAGAGGAATTGAACCTCTGATGTTAAAAGCTTAAGTTTTATGCAATTACCGGTCTCTGCCACTTTAACTTTAATCCTGCTCTAGGATGGTGTTTTATTAATTTGAAATTAAGATTAATTCATCTGTTGTTTTAGGGCGCTTATTTTAAGTGGGCCCTGTCTCTCTTGTCCTTTCGTACTGGGAGGGACTAAAAATAGATAGAAACCGACCTGGATTACTCCGGTCTGAACTCAGATCACGTAGGACTTTAATCGTTGAACAAACGAACACATTAATAGCTGCTGCACCATTGGGATGTCCTGATCCAACATCGAGGTCGTAAACCCTAATTGTCGATATGGACTCTTAAATAGGATTGCGCTGTTATCCCTAGGGTAACTTGTTTCGTTGATCGCTAGTAGCGGGTCAATGTTTTTTGAAATAATTTTGACTCGTAGGTCTCGATGAATTTTCTCGGGAGTTGATTTTTATTCCGAGGTCACCCCAACCTAAATTGCTAGCTTAATAAAAGGTATTTTGTTTCTTTTAGAATTATATTAAATATTAATAAGCTAGTTAATTAAAGCTCCATAGGGTCTTCTCGTCTTATTATAAAATTCCCGCCTCTTCACGGGAATGTCAATTTCACTGATTAAAAGCAAGAGACAGTAAAACCCTCGTGAGGCCATTCATACAAGTCCCTATTTAGGGAACAAGTGATTATGCTACCTTTGCACGGTCAGGATACCGCGGCCGTTAAACTAAAGTCACCGGGCAGGCAGTGCCTCTAATACTTTTTATGCTAGAGGTGATGTTTTTGGTAAACAGGCGGGGTTTATATTTGCCGAGTTCCTTTTGCTTTTTTTAATCTTTCCTTTGTCGCACTCCTGTGTCGGATTAACAATTGATAAATATATTTGGCTGTTGTTTGTTTTTGTTTTGGTAACTATCAGTGATATATTCGTTCTGATATACACATGTGCTGGGAGAAATATTTCTTGTTACTCATATCAACATTATTGCTTCTATTTGTAAATAGAGTAGTCCGGTTTTATATTAGGAGTATTAATTTGTAATAATTGGGATTAATTTTATTTGCTGTTGAGCTTGAACGCTATCTTTTTTGGTGGCTGCTTTTAGGCCAACTATTGTGGTTTATTTATTTTTACTCTCTAATAAGGGTTGTATCCCCCGTCTAAAAGGCTGTACCCTTTTAGATTATTTCTTAAATTTACATTTTAATTATTAATTTTTTTGGCAAATTTAAGTTAGAACTAATATTCTGTTCCGGACAACCAGCTATCACCAGGCTCGGTAGGTTTGTCGCCTCTACCTAGTAGTCATCTCACTATTTTGCCACATAGATGAGTTCGTTCACATTAAACTGCTATTAGGTAGCTCGTCTGGTTTCGGGGTAATTAACTTAAATTCTTTTTGCTAATGTTTTCTAGTTGAATCATTATGCAAAAGGTACAAGAGTTAATCTTTGCTGTTTCTTACTTATAATTTTCTTTCACTTTTCCCTTGCGGTACTTTCTCTATAGCGTCTAATAATATTTCTATCGCGTATACTTTAGTTGTTTTAAATGTTTTATTTGATTTTTCTTAATATTTTAAGGGGTTTTATTTAGAGCTATTTTTAGTTTCAAAGTGGTCATTTTTATGTGAAATCTTCTAGGTGTAAACTAGGTGCTTTATAATTAAGCTACACTTTGCGTTTTCCAAGTGCACTTTCCAGTACACTTACCTTGTTACGACTTATCTCCTCTCATAGTTTAATATTTCATATTTATGTAGTTATTAATATTTTTATTTGAGGAGGGTGACGGGCGGTGTGTGCGTGCCTCATGGCCTTATTCAATTAAGCACTCTATTCTTAATTTACTGCTAAATCCACCTTTAACTCTTGATTTCACATGAGTTTTCGTAGATGTATTATTTCCCCAGCCTGGGGAATGTAGCCCATTTCTTTCCAATCTATTGGCTACACCTTGACCTAACGTTTTTATGTTAATACTTGTGCTTACTGTTCTTCCTTTTTAGGGTTTGCTGAAGATGGCGGTATATAGGCTGATTTGGCAAAGATTGGTAAGGTATATCGGGGTTTATCGATTATAGAACAGGCTCCTCTAGAAGGATATAAGGCACCGCCAAGTCCTTTGAGTTTCTAGCTTTTGCTGGTAGTACTCTGGCGAATAATTTTGTTTATAAATTTTTTATGTTTAGGGCTAAGCATAGTGGGGTATCTAATCCCAGTTTGGGTCTTAGCTATAGTGTAGTCAGATTCATTAAAGTTACTTTCGTAATATATTTTACAGTAACTAAGGCTTTTTACAGCCTAGTTAAAGTTTAACTTTATTTGTGATTAAATTATCTAAAACACTCTTTACGCCGTATATTCATTAGTTTGGCCTAATCGTATGACCGCGGTGGCTGGCACGAGATTTACCAGTCCTTAATAATATAACTTAGTCAGACTTCCGTCTATTGCTTAATTTTTATCACTGCTGTTTCCCGTGGGGGCGTGGCTTAGCAAGGTGTTTTGAGCTACTTTTAGTGTGCTTGATACCTGCTCCTTTTCACCATTGGTGGTGTAGAGGGCATTTTCACTGGGGTGGGGATTCTTGCATGTGTAAGTTTATTAACAACTAATGAAAAGGCCAGGACCAAACCTGTGTGTTTATGGAGTGGGTGAACTCATCTAAGCATTTTCAGTGCTTCGCTTTATTATTAAGCTACATTAAC